GTTCCCTATGGTGACTGGGTTCATGAATTATGGTCAACAAACAGTACGAGCTGCAAGGTACATTGGTCAAAGTTTCATGATTACCTTATCCCACGCGAATCGTTTACCTGTAACTATTCAATATCCTTATGAAAAATCGATCACATCAGAGCGTTTCCGCGGTCGAATCCACTTTGAATTTGATAAATGCATTGCTTGTGAAGTATGTGTTCGTGTATGCCCCATAGATCTACCCGTTGTTGATTGGAGATTGGAAACAGATATTAGAAAGAAACGATTGCTTAATTATAGTATTGATTTCGGAATCTGTATATTTTGTGGTAACTGCGTCGAGTATTGTCCAACAAACTGTTTATCAATGACTGAAGAATATGAACTTTCTACTTACGATCGTCACGAATTGAATTATAATCAAATTGCTTTGGGTCGGTTACCAATGTCAGTAATTGGCGATTACACAATTCGAACAATTATGAATTCGACTCAAATAAAAATAGCCACGGATAACCCCCTTGATTCAAGAACGATTACCAATTACTAAGATTCCGTTTTGATCTAAAGAAGCGAAGTTTCTTTCATTTTGGTTGGTTAGTAACTACAAAACATAACTATTGATTGGTGAGAATCACGGCTTGATTTGGATTTAGAATAGATTCATATATCCGTGATGATTTCGAAATATCAAATTTCAACTACTCTTTCGGATACAAAAGCGGGATTGGTCCAATAACTGTATCTACATCAATCCACACCACATTAAGATTCAATTCAATTAGGCATATACAAGAAAAAAAAAAGAAAGATAGGGTAACCTCTTTTTTCCTGGCCCGGTCAGTAAGGTCATGAAAATGAAATATTTCAACTTATTTATCTCTTATTTTACACATAATGGATTTACCTGGATCAATACATGATATTCTTTTAGTATTTCTAGGATCAGGTCTTATATTAGGAGGCCTAGGGGTGGTATTACTTACCAATCCAATTTATTCTGCCTTTTCATTAGGATTGGTTCTTGTTTGTATATCCTTATTCCATATTCCATCTAACTCCTATTTTGTAGCTGCTGCACAGCTCCTTATTTACGTGGGAGCCGTAAATGTCTTAATCGTATTTGCTGTGATGTTCATGAATGGTTCAGAATATTACAAGGATTTATATCTTTGGACAGTTGGAGATGGAGTTACTTCACTGGTTTGTACAAGTCTTCTTTTTTCACTAATTACTACTATCTCAGATACGTCATGGTACGGGATTATTTGGACTACAAGATCAAACCAGATTATAGAGCAGGACCTGACAAGTAACGTTCAACAAATTGGAATTCATTTATCAACAGATTTTTATCTTCCATTTGAACTCATTTCTATAATTCTTTTAGTTGCTTTGATAGGTGCAATTGCTATGGCTCGTCAGTAATAAATACTTAGAATTAGAAATCCAAAATCAAATAAAATAAACAAGGCCGTGTTTTGTTCTGTGTTACTATTATGACATCAATTTCCCTTCAGTTCCATTTTGATATTCTATTGTTCATATATTAAATTGAATGGGTTTGAGTTCGATCCATTACTAATACCTTTCTTTTTTCCGTACTTGTTATATTCTAGTCAATCAAATCGGTTAAATTGTATTGTTGTTCATATTGAAATCAATCTCAATTGATGAGGAGTTGGTCAATGATGACCGAGCATATACTTATTTTGAGTGCCTATTTATTTTCTATCGGTATTTATGGATTGATCACAAGCCGAAACATGGTTAGAGCACTTATGTGTCTTGAGCTTATACTGAATGCGGTTAATCTAAATCTCGTAACATTTTCTGATTTATTTGATAGTCGACAATTAAAAGGAGACATTTTCTCGATCTTTGTTATAGCTATTGCAGCCGCTGAAGCAGCTATTGGGCCAGCTATTGTTTCGTCGATCTATCGTAACAGAAAATCAACTCGTATCAATCAATCGAATTTGTTGAATAAATAGTCGTAATGATATAAATAAAGACAGATATATAGAATATTTATCAATTAGAATTAGCGTGTCGTGTATAACTCGTATGACCATGTTTGCTGAAACGTAATAAATCAAAGTATCTTGGACCTCTCTCATTCTCATGACCAGATCCAGAAGTAGATTGATTATTAAATTAAAAAAAAATTCTGGTAAACCACTGATTCGTCTGGTGTCTACAATATATGATTCAGTTACTACTGATTTTACCAGATCGAAAATTGATAACGTTCAAAAAATTGATAGATCCAATGTCACATTCAGTAAAGATTTATGATACATGTATAGGGTGTACTCAATGTGTACGAGCCTGCCCCACAGATGTATTGGAAATGATACCTTGGGACGGATGTAAAGCTAAGCAAATTGCTCCTGCTCCAAGAACAGAGGACTGTGTAGGTTGTAAGAGATGTGAATCCGCTTGTCCAACGGATTTCTTGAGTGTCCGGGTTTATTTATGGCATGAGACAACTCGTAGCATGGGTCTA